GCGTCAGGGAAAGTTGGAAAAAGCCTAAGACTTTACGGGCTAGCCGGGCCTAAAGGAGCTTATCAAATTCCACCTATGTAGTGACTCGCATTCAACAACTAAGAGTCTTCCTTCTCATCTCCTTCTTTGGAAGGAAATTCTTCTTCATTTCCCACCCTAGCCGCCCTTCCTTAACAAGATGGCTCGGAGCAAGCAAAGTCTTACGTTATCTACTATATATTTTTTTTTAGCGCAGAAGGGGAGTAAGCACACAATGAAATAGGTGGAGAGTCACATTTGTTAAAAATGCCCAAAAGCCCGTTTAGCCCTTCGGACTAAGGCGTGACCATAGGATCTCACAGTGTCGGAATGAGTTGAAGACGAGATGTGGTGTCCAGTCGGATAGGGCGAGGCGAGAAGGGGAACAAGGATCAAAACAGGCATGGTGCTTAGGGCGGCCTCTTTCATTTCCTGACGTTGGGTTCATTCGCGAACGAGACAAGTTTAGCTAGGAGCCTCCTTATTGCCCAGCCCCCTTCTTAGTTGCCGAAGTATAGGCCCGCGTGAGATCAAAGTCACCTGCCGTCCGTTCGCTTTGTTTTGGTCTTGACGTGCTTTGAAAAACATAGAGAGATGATTTGCACTAGAACACTGACGATAGACCCACCGGGAACACATTCACTACTGGGCATTGACATCTTAATGCGTTGCAATCTGGACATTGATCGATCTTTATGCTTCCCAGCAGCTATACAATCCGAATCGGCTAGCTCGCAATAGATCATCACTCCCATGCATACAATAGCTACGAGCTGCTGTAAGCGCTCTTGCGCGAGTACTGTATCACGAGCACACTACCGAGTCCCACGAGTACACTAAGGAGAGAGGAACTACGAGCAGAAATCAGTAGTCACTCTTCGAGTTTTCTAAAGATATAGCGTCTAAAGATAGAGAGATCTAGTCAGTCTATTAAGCGGCCGAGAATCTTATGTCAAAAGGACCAACGAGGATTCAGGAGGAGAAGGGGAAGAAGCGGGGTAGAGGAATTGGTCGACTCATCAGGCTCACCGGTGGAGGATAAGACTAAATTCTCAATTTGACCCATCTGGCTAAGCACCGTCACCTCTCTGTCTCCAGCCATAAAGTTCTATTCTACGATAATCCAAGCAGCAGTTCCACCAACTTGCATCTATTAGTTAAGGGGTTGGGGTACGGGACGCAGAAGCATAGGGAGTGATAGCAGCAATGGATCCTGATCTAGTTTTCTCAAGACCAAGAGCATTCCTACGGGATTTAGATTAAGAAAAACCAATGGTGGAGGCAGTTTATCTTAATCAGCCAAAGACTACTAATTCTTAATTACAAGACAGGCTATACGCCGGAGTGAAAGGAAGGCAAAGATGGGGAGGCTAATATGATGGCACAATCCTGGAAAGCAAACGAATGGAGACAGGCCAATAGGGACAGCGGTAACGGGAGTTCGAGTAAAAGGCTGGCTTGTAGTACGAAGGTAGGAGTAGGAGACGCGGGAAAGGATGGAGTTCTTTCTTTTTAGTAGGAAGGCAAAGTAGCTGAATCAGCTGCAAGCTGGACTGACTAAGTGCAATGCTCGGAAATCTTCAACTGGGCTTGAAAGCGTTCACTAAATGAAAGCTTGCTTGGCATGAAGTACGCATTCAGCTAATGGCATTTAGGTTTGGCATGCTTTGGAATCTAGTGAATAAGTGAGCATGAAGCTTTGGCTGTCATATCTTTCTTCTCTCCCTCTCGAGACAAAGAAAAGAACAAAAAAGGAAGATTGGCTTAGCGTCTTCTACCTTCATTAATATACGCTATTTGACCATCTCTCTTTGTCAAAGCTATCAGACGGAAAGAGAGCAATAGACTCCCCTGCTTCACCTGAACCCTCTATTCATTCAACAGAAGCCAGGGGCTGATTGAACGTAATGGGTTGCTGCATCTCATGCGATTGGAAGAGCACGAGAAGGACAAGCTACTGACTTGAGACTTCCTGTTCTATTGGAAGAGAGATGAGATTCCTTCTTTAATTGAATCGGGGAAGCACTTCCCTTTTCCAGCCTGAGAGTTCTGTACTTTCTGCCTTCAAGCCCTGTTTAAGCTTCCACGCATGTAAGGGCACGGAAGAAGAGCAGCCTTTAGGTAAGGAAGGACAACCACGGGAGAAGGAAAGAAAAGGGGGAATTCCTCCCATTGAGAAAGGGAAAAGCCCGGGAGAAAAGTAGATTTCTAGGAGATAGGAGGAGTCCCGCCCAACAAGAGGCCTGGAGCTGCAAGCAACTCGACTAGAAGGAGTGGAGCGGAGCAGCATCGGGATAGGATGGACTAATAGCTTGAGTTCTCCACTGAGCTTTCTTGATTATCCAATAACTGAACTAGGCTTTGGGAAACACATCCAAGGGAATAAGCAACCAAGTCAGAAAGAGGCACGAGCTCTTCCTTGGAAGGCCGGGTTAAGCCCAGGAAGGGTAGAAGGAGGAGCTAAAGGCCAGAGGGATCAGAG